AGCCATGAGGTAGATCAGCAGCTACTCCTCCGATACGAAAATAATTATGCATCATGCGCATACCGGTAGCAGCTTCGAACAAGTCATATATTAACTCTCGTTCTCGAAAAATATAGAAGAAAGGGGTCTGTGCCCCAATATCTGCCATAAAAGGGCCAAGCCATAACAAATGAGAAGCGATACGACTTAACTCCAACATAATAGCTCTGATATAGCTAGCCCTTTTAGGTACTTGAATATTGCCTAGCTGTTCGGGTCCATTTACGGTTATTGCTTCTGTGAACATAGTAGCTAAATAATCCCAACGCGTTACATAAGGCAAATATTGTATAATTGTTCGATTTTCCGCAATTTTCTCCATCCCTCTATGTAAATAACCCAGTATTGGTTCACAATCAATAACATTTTCACCATCGAGAGTAACAATCAGTCGAAGAACACCATGCATTGATGGGTGGTGAGGGCCCATATTGACTATCATGAGGTCTTTTCTTGTAGTTGGTGCAATCATAAGTTTTTTCCCGAGTCGTTCTTCCATGCATTGCTGAAAGTAAAAAGAAGTTCATCAAAATTTAAACGACTAAGCTCAAATGGTATCACGCTTCAAATTAACGAGTTTTTATCTCTCGAATATTTAACTCACTAATTAATTCTTTATAGCGTCTTCTATTTTTTTTTGACAAATAGGCCAGCAGTCGTTGGCGTTTTCCCAAAATTTTCCGCAAACCTCTCTGGGATGAAGAGTCTTTTTTGTGCAATTCCAAATGTGAAGTAAGTCTTCTTATCTTAGTGGTAAAATTGAATACTTGAAATTCAACAGACCCTCTGTTTTCTTCGTTTTCTTTTTGAGAAATAACCGAAATGAATGAATTTGTTACCATAAAAAAATCCCCTTTCCCTTTTTACAGATATGGATTTTATTGATCAGTAATAATAATGCCATTAATTGGAATCTGGTATATACAATAATCTAATCCAAATTTCTTTATGAACTCCTAATTTTCTGAATTCAAATCAATTAATCCAATTTCTAATTGGATTTAGATAGGGATAGAAAAGGATTGGTACATTTTCGCATCGAAGAATTTAGACCTAAAACAAAGAAGGTTCTGTTGATTCATTTCGAGATCTAATCGAGACATTATTCATTTCCTATTTCCTATTGGATATTAGAATGAAATGTGAGACAAGACATGTGATCTATGTATTTGTTTGCTTTGATATACCCTATTATATATATAGGGTATAGAATATATAGAAAAAGTGTATTATCCACGAAATGTCAAAATTTCAATCGTGGATACAGATGTATTCTTAACATACTGAAACGACTGCCATTATTGGTATCAAACCAATAACGATTCATACAAGCTAAATCCTCTAATCGATAATTAGGCCAAAGAAAGAGCTTTAATTTCATTAATTGATTTTTCTCTCTATTAAAATGGTTACTGTCATGCGAAACTTGGCTGCTGTCTTTTACGTCCTTTGCATTCCAAAATACTGGATTTCTATCTTCACCATTTCTATTCTTTGAATTAAAACAACTTAGAATTTTCAACTTTCTACGACGTCTAAACGAGAAAATATTTTCAGGAACAACCAAATCCAAATGATTTTTGTCTCTATTTTCAGTTATTCTTTGGTGTGATGAAATAGTTTCATCAAAATTCTTCTTAGAAACATATCTTTGTTCTTGGTATTTTTGATTAGTTTGGTGCTTACTCTTATGAACCAATGAAATACCTATGGTTTGATACATAATAAATTGTGCATCGTTTTTTCCAAACAGACGAATGGGTTCTATAATCAATATTCCCTTTTTCATCAATTGGTTAAGAGTTAAATTCTTCTCAATCAGCATTATATCCAAACTCATTTCTCTATTTTGAATCGAGGGTATAGTAATTTGGGTTGGATCTATCAGTCTAAGCAGGAGACAATATACCTTGACATTATTGATCAGTCTTTGATTCAAAGTATCGTCCCATCTCAATTGAAAAAGCAAATAACGTTTCAGGAAGAAATCTAGTTCTGCTCTCGCGCTGCTTTTGTATTGTTTTTTCTTTTTCCCCTTTTTCATGTCTGATCTTGCATAATTTTCTTCACTATCTTTTTGTTGTGAGAGAACGGATCCAAGATTTCCTGGACTTGTGGGTTCTTTTTCTCCTTGATTTTCATGCTTTTTATTCGATGGTATCAAAAAACTTCCTTTTTGCTTTTGATTTATTTTTTTATTTTCACTACTATTTTCATTTTTATTCAAATTTGAAAGAAGTAATTTGCTTGGTATAAACCAAGGTTTGCTTTTATATGCATTATAAAGTAACACAAATTCTGGGAAGAACCAAGGTTCCAAATTCGCTATGCGACACTTTAGCATTTTTTCATTCATTCCCATCCAATCAAAAAATACTTTGTCGGAGTTTGGTGGATTGATTTCTGGAATCATAAGGTAAAAAAGATCTTTTTTAGGAATTATTTGAGTATTTTGATTCCCATTGCTGACCCAGGCCTCAATATCGCCTTTTTGTTTAAGATCAAAATTGAGAATGTTCCAATCAAAATATTTTCTATCGACCGTTTTTTCCATATATAGAATGTGGACCTTTCCTAGATAATTATCGATAGGGATGTTCCTCAGTATATTTTCTTTATGCGTGTTATAAGAAATCTCTTGCTTCTTACGTCCTTGAAACGGAGATCTATAAAAAAAGTATTCCGTTTTATTTTCATAATTAAGAAATTTATATGATAAAAGATCATATTTATAGTATTTTTGCAAATTCTCTTTTCTTTTTTGATTAAATAATGAATATACTTCAATTTGTTTTTGTTTTTTGAAATCAATTAATTGGTCTTTTTCATATGAATGCCTTTTGCTAAAATTTTCCTTTTTACGCTGATGAACTGTATTGCGCCATTTTTCTGGTATTAATCTATACCATCTGCTCTGAGATAAATTGTATTGATAATATCCTCTTAACCACTTTTTCCATTGATTCATTTCATAACTCGGAAGTTTCTTATCCCCTAATTTCGAATCAACCATTCCTTGTGTTTCAAAAGAATCCTTTATTTCAGGCGGGGGGATTCCTTGAGATTGAAGAACAGCTTTTAATTTATACGAGTTACTAACTTGGATTTGTGATAATTTGAAAAATACATATGCTTGTGACACGTAGGATAAGTCATAAAAAATAGGTGAATTTTTTTGACTATTACTAATATTATCAAGTGACTTTTTTATAGTCGAAATAAATGGAATTAGATTTTTCTTAATTTTATTAATTCTTTCTTGTTTTCTTTCATTATTGTAAATGGATTTATCAATAATTTTTTTTGTTGATTCAAGAAAAAGTTCTGTATTCATTCTGGGAATATTAATGATACATAAAAATATATCTGTGTAGATTCTTTCAATGAAAAATTTCAAAAAAAGAGGTAATTTAGAGATTAATTGAGCATTTCTTTTTTTGAATATTTGCCATTTTTCGAATCTTTTAGCATTATAACTTGTTTTTTTAAGACTAATATTATTTATTCTTGGAGTTATTTTTTTTTGCTCTTTTATAATTCTTTCTATTTGATTTCGAATTGTACTTGTTCTAGTAGTCAAATCCTTTATTTTTTTTTCTGTTAATGAAGAATTTGTCCAATTCGTAGATGCAATTTCACTAAACGATTCGTGAATTAGCTGATTGCTTATTATAGAATCTTTTTCTTCTTTAATTTCACTTGATTCATATACTTCTCTTCCTGGTAATCGAAATAACAGAATTTTTGAAAGTTCTTTTATTATTTTTTTTATAAAAATAACACTTTCGATAACCCATTCTTTTGTTTCTTTTAAAACTTTTCGAAGTAATTTTATTTTTCTTTTAAAAACTATTAGAACTCGAGAAGACTTCTTTTTAAATTTTCCAATTTTTTTTTCAATTTCCTTAAAAATGGGTTTAAAAAAGGAAGGTCCTTTTCGGGGCGAACCAAAAGGAAGTTCAGTTTCCATTCCCCAAACTGTTAAAAAACAAAAATCATCTTTTTCTTTTTTCTTTTTCATTAAACCTTTCTTAGATGATCGTAGTTTCGATTTGTGCCAAGGTTTCAGACGGAAAGGAAATAAGATTTTTATCTGAATACCGTCTGTCAACCAATTTTTCGGAAATTCTGTTTCGGATAATGGAACACCATTATAGGTACATTTAACATGCATCTCTCTATTCCATTCCTGTAAATCCTCAAACCATTCGGGAAATTGAAATAGGAACATGCGTCCACTATTTTTTGCAATTAGCAATGAAGGTAATACAATATATTTTCTAAAAATAGATTGAGTTAGTAACATGCAACCTCTTATTACTTGTGTAACTGGAATGGTATCCCAGGCCTCTGCTATCTGTATTCGCTCTTTCTCCGTTCTTTTCTTCGTCTCTTTTTCTTCTTCTCTTTTTCTTTCTTCTTCTGTATACTCTACAATTTTGAATGCTTCCCCCTTCCCTACCCAATTTCTAAAAATTACTTTAATCAGCCCGGAGATATCAAAAGAAAAAAGAGGGGATTTTTCTATTCTGTCCAAAAAAAGAGGGGAATGTGCGTTTGCTTGAAACAATTCCCAAATAACTATTTTACGTCTTTGAGCCCGCATAGAACCTTTGATTAGACCTCGCCGAAAATCAGATTGTTGTGAATAACGTATCAAAGCCATTTCATCTGTTTCATCGGGTGTATTAGTATCGTTAGTACTAGGATCAGTATCCTCCTTGTCATCAGTAAAAATTATTACGCGTTTGGCTTTTCTTGAACGAATTTCATGATCTACTGGTACGTCTTCTTGACGTTCTCCTGCTTGTTGTTCTAACTCGGTAATTAATTTGTATGACCATCGAGGGATTTTTTTACTTATTTCGTTTATTCTAATCCATTCTGTACTAATTTTTTCATCATTAGCATCAGTTACAATTTTAGTTAATAAATATTTAAAATATTTTGTTCCTTTTTTT